CAAAACGCTCTGAAAAGCCCACATACGGCGAAGACTTTTTGTTGCCGTCGGAAAAAGAAGAAGTCCCAACCCTATTAACATAGGAACTGGAAGTGGAAGAAAAGGTATTATCCACGCATATTGATATGTCTGTTCCATAAAAAAAGTTTTTTATTCTTAATTAATTGTTTCCGATTCACCGGATCTTACCTTTCGAAAAAGTCAATAAAAAATCAAGATATGCACTAACTGATTTAAGAAGTTTATATTAGTATTTATTAATATTAATTATTCTGAGTCTTTTCAAAACCGTTCAAATATTCAAAAAAGAAGTTACAATTGGTCAAATGATATGACCAAGTGACATATAAAAAAACGAACACTTATAATAGGAAAATAAAAATATAATAATTTATCGTAATCGTAATCAAAATTTATATTCATAGAGCAAGGATAAAAATTTAGCCTAAAAAGAGTACTTGATGCTGATACGAATTATAAGATTAACTAAGGTCATCGGTCTAATGAAAAAACTCTTGATTTTAGTTAGTTTATTTCAATTCATTAACTAATTTTCAATTAATTAACTAATTCATTATGGGATTGATTGTTTTCCATTTCAATCAAAACAATTTATTAGTAAAGTTTCTAAAAATATGGAACTAAAATGAACTTTTTAGCGAGAAAGGATCAAAAATGACTGAGATCCTTTTTTATCAAACCACGTATCTTTTAACAGATTTATTACTAGTCTCATTCGAATTTTAAAATTGAATTTAGTTGTATTTTTTTCTAGTTTGACTATCTATTTATTAGTCAAAAGTACAATCCTAGTATTTTATTAGATGTAAATCAAGTATAGAATGCCGAAAATAAAGGTCTTTTAGATTCTTTTTTTTTTTTATTAAGTTTGATTTAATTTCTATGACATGCAGATTCTAAAGATATAACTTTGAGAGATAAACAACGCGAACTAATAGTTCCAAACCAAAAATCTTTGGTTTTACGGAATATTTTGTTATTTCGAGTCATTTTTGATCCAGTTTTCATGGATCTTTGACATATCTATATTTCTTTTTTATGAAGAGAATATTATATTATTTAGAGAAAAAATAGATAATGAATAAGAATAATAATAGAACAATAGATGTCTTTCACATCCAACTATAACAATGAGTAACTTCTTCATTTTTAAATGGCAGTTCCAAAAAAACGTACTTCGATATCAAAAAAGCGTATTCGTAAAAATATTTGGAAAATGAAAGGATATTGGGCGTCGTTAAAAGCTTTGTCATTAGGGAAATCTCTTTCTACCGGGAATTCAAAAAGTTTTTTTGTACGACAAACAAATAAGTCCTAAAATATTGGAATAATCGAAATGCATTTGATTCAAAAAATTGGATCAGTAATTTGTTAATATAAAATCTTTGTATGTTTTCACTCATATTTTGGTGGTGGGGAGTCTTTTTTTCCCCATCGACCTTTACAATTCCAATAAATAAGATTTTTTATCTTTTTCGGGAAGGGCAGATTGTTGAAACTAATGGATTCCATGTTAAAAACTAACTTCTTAATTTATTGCATTTACCATATGTAATGGATTTGCCATATATCTCCAATTTTCAGATCATCAATAAAAGAATCAATAAAAGAACTTGATTGTTGAGATATTATTATATTATGTACAAGTGTCAATTTGCAGTACTCCAAATACAAAATAGTTTTAGATTCATTGAGAAAATTGCTTTTTTGTTTCAAATTTATGATTATGAAATCAGATAAACCAGAAATAATGACATGACAATAAGCGTAAAAAATGAAAAAAGTTTTTTTATTCTAGCGAAAGATTTCTATAGCTGCAAGAGTTCGATTTTAGAATCGCATAAACTACGTAAAAAGCCCCAAGATAAATGGACACTTAAAGGAAAATAAATGAAACTAATGAATCTTCAAATTGACTTTTGAACTCATTTTTTTTATCAATTTAATTTTTACTAAAAAAACATATTTGATTGAATTGACTTGTTCAATCTCGACTATTGAATATAAATAGGCTATTATGAATTCGAGCAAGCCGCTATGGTGAAATCGGTAGACACGCTGCTCTTAGGAAGCAGTGCTAGAGCATCTCGGTTCGAGTCCGAGTGGCGGCATGCCATCTTCTAAACGAGATCTAATAGATCCTATAATAAAAATAAATTAAATTCCCAATAATTAATATTAATATGGGGGATCCCCACCTTTTTTCTTTTTTATGATATTTTCAACTTTAGAGCATATATTAAATCATATTTCCTTTTCTATTGTTTCAATTGTGATTACAATTCATTTGATAACCTTATTGGGCAATGAAATCATAAAACCATATGATTCGTCAGAAAAGGGGATGCTAGCTACTTTTTTATGTCTAACAGGATTATTAATCACTCGTTGGATTTATTCGGGCCATTTCCCACTAAGTGATTTATATGAATCATTAATTTTTCTTTCATGGAGTTTCTCCCTTATTCATATAGTGCCC